CGTCAACTATGTTACAACCTCGGATCGTTGGCGAGGAACATTATGAAACTGCGCAAAGGGTTAAGCAAACTTCACAACGTTACAAAGAACTTCAGGACATTATAGCTATCCTTGGGTTGGACGAATTATCCGAAGAAGATCGTTTAAATGTAGCAAGAGCACGAAAGATTGAGCGTTTCTTATCACAACCCTTCTTTGTTGCAGAAGTCTTTACTGGTTCTCCAGGGAAATATGTTGGTCTCGCAGAAACAATTAGGGGGTTTCAATTCATCCTTTCTGGAGAATTAGACGGTCTTCCCGAGCAGGCCTTTTATTTGGTGGGTAACATCGATGAAGCTACCGCGAAAGCTATGAACTTAGAAGAGGAGAACAAATTGAAGAAATGACCTTAAATCTTTGTGTACTTACTCCTAATCGAATGATTTGGGATTCCGAAGTGAAAGAGATTATTTTATCTACTAATAGTGGACAAATTGGCGTATTACCAAATCATGCCCCCATTGCCGCGGCTGTAGATATAGGCCTTTTGAGAATACGACTAAACGACCAATGGTTAACGGTGGCTCTTATGGGGGGTTTCGCTAGAATAAGTAATAATGAGATCACCATTTTAGGAAATGATGCGGAAATTAGTACTGACATTGATCCACAAGAAGCTCAACAAACTCTTGAAATAGCTGAAACTAACTTGAGTAGAGCTGAGGGTAAGAGACAAGCAATTGAGTCAAATCTAGCTCTCAGACGAGCTAGGACGCGAGTAGAGGCTGTCAATGCAATTTCCTCTTAGTAGTTATCAATACATTCAATCAAAATAAAAAGAGTTCTTTATTATACCCTATACACTACATCTTTATTCCACAAAATGAAAACAATGAAGTCTAATCTGATTATAGAACGACAAAAAGAGGATGGGTAGAAAAACTTATTAGATACCGGATTCCATGGTATCTAATAAGTTCTACCTACTATTGGATTTGAACCAATGACTCCCGCCGTATGAAAGCAATACTCTAACCACTGGGTTAAGTAGGTTATTTATCACCACAAAAAAGATCTCCATCACTTCGATGGATTATAGGTAAAATAGGTTTTTTAAGCAATAGAAATCTTTTACCAGTAAACGTAAAAAGATCCGAGAGTTATCATGTGGAATTTTGGGATACCCTTCTTGACAAGAAATTCTCTCTATGTTAAAATAGTTATAACAAGGGCTATAGCTCAGTTAGGTAGAGCACCTCGTTTACACGTGCGCCAATGCTTTTCAAGGGAGCCAATTATGCAATGACCATAATTTATTTTTTTTTTAGAAGTTGATGCCTTACTCCGTAGATTCGAGAGAACAAGAGAAAAATAGCCTGACAAATATTTGGTTTGATCCAATTCAGGTGCGAATTCCGGTGCCAAATAAAAAAACCTGCCATTGTAAGGTAAATGCTCATTACATTCAATGCCAGGCATAATGAGTCTAAGGATCTCAAAATAATCTCTTTTCGTCCTATGAGCTTTGAGGTGTATGAAGTCTCATATTTGACTCTTGCAGCGGAGCGATAGAGACTCCATTTCACTTAGGTTTATCTAGGCCGAAGGCAGACCTAAATCAAGGTAACCCTTCTTTGAAAAACTTTGGTATTGCTCTTATATCAGGATACAAATAATGAATAAGAGCACATGGAACCATCTCATTATCTTTTTCTCTTTCTGTAAAGATGTAAAGATGTAAAGAAAAAATATGGTGGACAAACTGATCTTTACATCAGTTGATGAAAGAGCCCAATGCAAAAAAATGCATGTTGGGTCTTTGAAACAGTTCAAATAATTTCGATAAAAAAAGTTTTATCTGTTTTACCGAGAAAGTCTACGGTTCGAGTCCGTATAGCCCTAATACATTCCCTTTTTGTTTTGTATATTTGTATATAAATTTTACTATTTTAGTAATAGTAGGAACAATAAAAGAAACACAAGAATTCATTCCAACCCAACGGACCTAATTGATATTTGTAAAAAAAAAAATACCCATCTCTCTTCATCCACTTTCATGAATGAATTACATATGATATTTTTCCTCTTTTCCTGTCCATGATAAAATAAGAAAATAGTTATTTATACATTTTTTTTTTTTGCTTTGGTATATTCAATCCCAGTAAATTTAGGGAAATCATGACAGAATCCTGTCACTTCAACCTGAACCAAGCAAATCCAATCTTAAGTCGCATGGATCTAGGACCTCTTCTTTTTTTTGATCTTGAGTATTTGTAGAAGCCTTTTTACTAATGTACTATAAGATATTCTTGAAATTTATTTCAAAGATAATGTGGGGCTCATTCATTATCCCTAAATCCATCAAATCCCTTCTTCTATATTCTAAGGGTTGAGTGGGTTTTGGACATTTTGTCTGTGTAATTGTTTGATAATGTGTGATTCTTTCATTAACTAATTAATTATTAGAAGTCTATTATGTTATGTTGATCGTTCCCGATTCTGTCGAATTTACCACTTTGTG